TGACGTTAATATGTCTATGACAAGGGCTATAGCTCAGTTAGGTAGAGCACCTCGTTTACACGCGCGCCAATGCTTTTTCAGAGGAGTCCATCATGCAATCAACAGAATTGATCTTATTGAGAAATCGATGTCTTACTCCATGGATTCGAGGGAACAAGAGAACAATAGCCTGACAAATATTTTGTTCGGTCCGATTCAGGTGCCAATTCAGGTACCAAATAGAACCCATCATTGGTTTGATCATTGATAAGGTGAATACCCAGGCCCTTCAATGCTAGGCATAATGAGGATAAGGACCTCAAAATAACCTCTTTTCGTCCTATGAACTTTAAGGTGTATGAAGTATCATATTTGACTCTTGGGGCGGATTGATAGAGACTCCATTTAACTTAGGTTGATCTAGGCCGGAGGCAGACCTACGTCAGGGTAACCCTTCTTTGAAACACTTTGGTATTGCTCCCGGATCAGAATTCAAATAATGAATCCGAGCACATGGAGCCATCTCGTTATCTTCCTGTCAAGAAAAAATATGGTAGACTAGCCGATCTTTTTATCAGTTAATGAAAGAGCCCAATGCAAAAAAAAACGCATGTTGGGTCTTTGAAACAGTTCGAATCATTTCGATAATAATAAGTTTGATCTGTTTTACCGAGAAGGTCTACGGTTCGAGTCCGTATAGCCCTATACATTTTTGTATTCATTTCCTAATTAGTGCGTGTGACCGGCCGGTTGATTGTTCCATAGAAATGGAATCATTCCCACAGGATCACGGAGATCCCTCGGGGCTTGAAAACAATAATTTATTCCAATGGATCCAATCGGATCGGTATTTTCAAATCTCGGATAAACAAACCCATTCTTCTTCATTAATCTTCGTCTGTGAATGACATACGGCCTTTTTCCTCTTTTATTTGTCCATGATCCAAGATTTAGTGATACACCTTTGCTTTGGTATACCCAAGTCAATTTATGAAGTCAAAATCATAACATGAGCCTGGCTCAAGAAAAACTCCAACCTGACCCAACCAAATCAAATCCAAATTCAATCTAATAGTAAGTCACATTATCTAGAACCTATTCTTGTTCTTGTATTTGTAGAAAAGCCAGAGTTTCAAAAACGAAGCTCTTTGGTAAGTTTCATTGTACAATAGGCTTTTCTTTGTATAACCGGCTTAGCAAAGCAAGTCGTCATTTTTCTGTACAATACTTAAACTTATAACTTCTTTTTTTTTATTCCAATTTACCCAATCCAATTTGTTCATCATTCCAATTCTACCAATGCAGACTTTATCTAAAAAGATTAGGGCCCATTTGAACTTGGATGAGTTAGGAATCCCCCGACGTATCGCCTTTTGGCAGAACAACAATCCCAATTCATTGTTTTAGAGACAATGAATTGGTCCTAAATGTATCAACGCACCCTCTTCTATTTCTATGTTCTATGAGTTGGTTTTGGGATGGGGAGATTTTGTCTATCGAATCGTTCGACAACGCATGATTCCATTCGAAGTATCTTCTGTAAATCATTTACGATTCAGCCGACTCTACCATTAAACTATGCCCCATTTTGTAGGTTTGCTTCAAAAGAAACGTTTTTTGTTGTCACGAAACCTAACTCGTTGGTTGGTCCTGCTAGGTGTTATTATTACATTAAATAAATAAGTATTTCGAGTCATTCCAAATCACGATCTTTAGTCCTAGAAATGGGTCTGAAATGATTCTTTCAAGACTTCTAACTCGGGGGTAAAGCCGGGGCCGGGGTAGTACAGGTCCAAAGTTTCCTAATTTGGGTATAGGAACCCACGAGTTTTTATATGGAAGGGTTCTTCACAATTCAATGGATTGAATCAAATCAATTAAGTATAAATCTGGGACAGGGAGAGAGAATCGAATCGGTCGATGCATTCCGTTTTCGTATCCGTATCAAATCAATAGAAACAATAATCCTCTATCCGGATCTTAATGAAAAGAATACACCAACACAGCCACGTAGAATATACCATAAATCCCGAGATGGAAATTCCTAGAAATTCTATTACATCTGACTACTGACTATATTCTAAATCACTAAGAAAAAAAAAAAAGAGAGAGAGAGAAAAAATGGGCCAGACCTCCTCTTTGGCTCTATTATATTAATAGAATATTGAAATTCTTTATGTTTAATCTTATTTGAATAATATTGTTTGAATATTATTTCACTTTCAATTCATATTATTTAAAATATTCTTTCAAAAAAATTCCTTAATTCCTTTTTTTGTTTGATAGAAAACCCGAGGCAAGGTAGGAGAGAGTTTGATTTGTATAATAGCATTATATGTCTACACCATATCTAAATAGAATCGAAGTAAGTGTAAGTGGGATTCCATTGGATGAATCTTGAGACGATACATGACCCACAACAAGTAAACAAACGAAACTATGTGGTTTGATCAAAATTGTTGTTTCGACTAATGTAGTTATGGATGAATTGAGAATTCCAATTTGAATCAACTAATTCGGT